GGGTAGAGTGGTTTTTAAGCTTATAGCGTTAAAAATTTTATTTAGCCTATCAAAATTTTAACGTTTTAAATAAGATAATTTTGATTTTCATAAAATAGTTTGTTAGGTTTATTCTAATAATTGTCAGGGTAAAGTAATCTAATCGTACCTCTAAAGTTTTCCTGTTTCCGGGGGGTTTACAGGAATAAAAATTTTAGGGGGGTAGGGGGGTTTAACGTCTACAAAACTTATAAAAGACCTATAGTAATGCTTATAATAGATTTGTAGAAAATTTAGAAGAATATTAGGCGTTATGCCCTTGAAATCAATTATGCCTGTTTTTAGCTCATGTCATAAATTAATTAAGGCTTGCCAATTCTTTTAAAGCTATTTCTAAATGTTCCACCTTAGTTGTCTGTTTTATAGAGCAAGAGGGGGTGGATGAATGGAAAAGAAAAAAATAAGAACCCCATACCCCTGAAAGATTTGTTTGCTGGGTAACGATACGTATGTGTCAAAGCATTAACTTATGTAAGCGTCAATAAATCTGTGAGGAAGATTTCAGTTATGTCCCTGAAGAAGGAACCAAATGCCAGGAATAGTGCAGTTGTGAAACCCCCACAATTATTGCCCTTGACCTTCATTGGTATATTTTCCCCTGAACCCAGGTAATGCTGGATAACATCAAGATAATAAATGTTTAATATAAGTGAATGCTGATTATACATATATATGTAATTATGCCTATGTTAATTTACTTGATATTTATTTATGTTTGCAATGTACATGTTTAGTACTCGTACATAACATGTTTGAGTTGCCATAATGTTATTAGGTATCGTAAAAATATTATGTAGACTATGTGTGTGTATTAAGGGTCAAGGAGTAGTTTAATTGCAAAATACTAGCTTTGGGAGTTAGTGATAGAAGTTTGATTCTTCTCTCTTTGAAGCGGGGCAGAGCCCGGAAAATAATATTTTGCTTTGTAGAAGGAAGGATTTTAACCTTCGTCCTCCGGATTACAAAACCGGAGCTCTTAGCACTGAGCTACTTATACTTTTAGATTAGTTGTTAAAGGGATTTATTTAGACCAATAAAACAAGGTCTTATTTTCAATTCAGCTTGCGCCTGGTATTAAGACGGTGAATAGTAGGAAGTAGAGTAAAGATGCGATTTGGCCAATAATGATATAAGGACTTTCTACTGGCATGCCTCCGATTCAGGTAAGAACCATGACGTCTGCAACTAGGACTCAGAAGAAGAATTGTGTTAGCGGCCGGAAAGTCAGGCTTCGGTGTTTAGATGTGTGAAGGATGGGAACAACTATTAAGATAAGAATAGAGCATAGGAGTGCAAGGACGCCTCCAAGTTTGTTTGGAATTGATCGTAGGATAGCGTATGCGAAAAGGAAATATCACTCGGGCTTAATGTGGGGAGGAGTTACTAGGGGGTTTGCAGGAGTGAAGTTATCCGGGTCACCTAGTAGGTTAGGGGCAAATAATGCAACAGATGCCAGTGCGATTAAAAGTAGTGCGAAGCCTAGAAGGTCTTTGTAAGAAAAGTAGGGGTGGAAGGAGATTTTGTCTGCATCTGAGTTTAGGCCAAGAGGATTATTTGAACCTGTCTCGTGGAGGAAAATAAGGTGAACCATAGTTAACGCTAAAATTACGAAGGGAAGGAGGAAGTGGAAGGCAAAGAATCGTGTAAGAGTGGCGTTATCTACTGAAAATCCTCCTCAAATTCATTGTACTAAAGAGTCTCCAATATAAGGGACAGCAGAAAGTAAGTTTGTAATTACAGTTGCTCCTCAGAAGGATATTTGGCCTCAAGGAAGGACATACCCGACGAATGCAGTTATTATAACTAAAAGGAGTAAAATAACTCCAATGTTTCATGTTTCTTTATAGAGGTAGGAGCCGTAGTAAAGGCCTCGGCCGATGTGAAGGTAGATACAGATAAAGAAGAAGGAGGCACCGTTGGCGTGCATATTACGGATGAGTCAGCCATAATTTACATCACGACAGATGTGGGCCACGGAAGAAAAGGCAGATGCGGTGTCTGGTGTATAGTGTATTGCAAGGAAAAGTCCTGTGACAATTTGGGCGATAAGACATAGTCCAAGTAGGGATCCGAAGTTCCATCAAGCCGATAGGCTTGATGGGGCAGGTAGGTCGATTAGTGCGTCGTTTACAAGTTTAAAAAGCGGGTGCGACTTTCGTAGGGTAGTCATTAGTTCGTTCGCATAGTTGAAGAACAACGATGGCTTTTCGAGCCGTAGATCCGAGTTAAAGTCTTGGTGGGAACAAATGACTATAATTATAATATTATTATTATTTGGTTTGGCCGTAGGAATTATTGGGGTGGCATGTAATCCATCGCCCTATTTTGCTGCGTTAGGTTTAGTGGTTGCGGCAGTAATAGGATGTGGGATTGTAGCGGGCCATGGGGGATCATTTTTATCGTTAGTGTTCTTATTAATTTATCTTGGGGGGATGTTAGTCGTTTTTGCTTATTGCGCTGCTCTTGCTGCAGAGCCTTACCCAGAAGGGTTAGTGGGTGGGCCCTTAGTTAATTTAATTGGAAGCTACATTTTTGTAGTGAGTGGTGTGTTCTTTATTTGAGCAGACGCTGCCTGGGTGTGGGGTGTTTGGCTAACGGGCGAGGAGATAACTGAAATGGTAGTAGTACGAGGGGATATGGGGGGAGTAGCTTTATTATACTCTTTGGTAGGAGGCGGGATGTTGATTATTGGGGGATGAGTATTGTTGTTAAGCTTATTTGTGGTACTAGAATTGACTCGGGGCTTGAGTCGGGGAGCCCTTCGGGCTGTTAGAGAGCATAGTGGGCAGTGAGGAATACGGAGATAACTAAGGTCATTAGGAAGAAGGTTAGACAAATTTTAGCTAGACCTCAGTGAAGTGTATTGACATGGGCGGACATTTTTTGGCTAAATTTTGTAATAAGTTTTGGGCCAATTTTCTTTGCTGTGATGGAATCAACAATTTGACCGGCAATGGTGTGTCCTAGTAAAAAGGCTATTAAGGGGAAGAAGCGGTGTAGAATAGTAGGGATGAAGGCTAGTAAGTTAGAGAAGATGAAGAGGGAGAGGGGTAGTGGGACAGTTTTAACGGGGGAGGTCTTGGGAATCATATAAGTTAATCGTGTGATGTCGTATGCTAGAATGAATCCGGAGAGTGATGCAGTTAGTCCAGCCAGTTTTAGTGAGGTAGGAAAGGTAGAGACAGGTGTTACTAGGGGGATTAGGTTGTAGGAGATTAATGCGCCTGCAATGATGCTTCCTATAGATAGGGCTAAAAGAGGGAGGGCCACGGCTGGATTATTTTCATTGAGAGGGGCACGGGGAGAGAATCGGGGGTGTCCTAGAAGGACATAGTAGATAAGTCGGAAGCTATAGGCAGCAGAAAAGGAAGTGGCTACGATGACCAGGATAAAGGCTCAGGCGTTTATGTAGGAGCTGGATAATGCTTCAAGAATTGCATCTTTAGAGTAGAATCCTGCTAAGAAAGGGGTCCCTGTAATGGCAAGGGAGCCAATGATGATAGCTGTTGATGTTATAGGGGCTAGTTTTTTTATGCCTCCTATTTTTCGGATGTCTTGTTCGTTATCAAGATAGTGGATGATATTTCCGGCAGAAATAAATATTATTGCTTTGAAGAAGGCGTGGGTGCAGATGTGAAGGAAAGCTATTTGAGGGTGGCTGACTCCGATTGCAGTCATTATTAGGCCTAATTGACTAGATGTGGAATAGGCTACGATTTTTTTCATGTCGAATTGGGTTAAGGCACAGGCTGCCCCAAATAGTGTGGTTAAAGCGCCTATGCATAAACATAAAGATAACATGGCTTTTTGTTCTACTAGCATAGGGGCTATCCGGACTAATATGAAGACTCCTGCGACAACTATGGTGCTGGAGTGGAGTAGGGCAGAGACTGGGGTAGGGCCTTCTATTGCAGAGGGAAGTCAGTGGTGAAGACCAAATTGTGCTGATTTAGCACAGGCAGCAGCAAGTAATGCAAATGCTGGGATGGAGATGTCCATATTTTTTATATCTAAAGTAGTTTGTTGAACGTCTCATGAACCTAAGATAAGTGCGGATCATGCTAGTGCAACTAAGAAGCCAATGTCACCTAGCCGGTTATAGAGTATCGCTTGGAGAGCTGCTAGATTGGCTTCTGCTCGTCCGTGTCATCAGCTAATGAGTAAAAAGGATATAATTCCTACGCCTTCTCAGCCAATAAAAATTTGGAAAAGATTGTTTGCTGAGACTAGAATTAGTATGGACACTAAGAATGCTGTCATGTATTTGAAGAATTTGTCCATGTTGGGGTCGCTATGTATATATCATTCGGCAAAGTAAAAAATTGCGAGTGAGACATATAGTGCGACTGTGGTAAAGAAAACGGTGTAGGAGTCAATATAAAAGCCAATGTTTAAATCAAATGGTAGGGCATTGAGTCAGTTAAAGTGGTAGGAAACTGTTTCTGATCCGAAAGCAAGGTGAATAGATAGTAAGAAGAGGGAGTAGCAGAGAGCCACAGCAACTGCTTTCTTAGGTGAAACAGAGGGTAGGAGTGGGGAGTGGGGTCGAATGGGGAAATAAGGAGAAATTAAAATTAGAAGAATTGAAGAATAAAGAGCTGATATAACAATCTCTTGAGTTATTACTTCCATGGTTGCTACCACTTGGATTTGCACCAAGAGTTTTTGGCTCCTAAGACCAATGGATAAACTAGCATCCTTTGGTAGCTTCGAGTGAGCTCTGGGATCTAACCAAAGTTGCGGAAATTAGCAGTTTCCGTTGCTGCTGGGCCTCTCTCAGGTGGACAAGGGGGTTTAAACCCCTATTTTTAGAATCACAATCTAATGTTTTTGTTAAACTATGTCTACAATACATTGAGCTTCAAATAAGTTCGGGTTTAAGGATGAGTAGGGCCATAGGAAGAAGGTGAAGAACTATAAGAAGGTGTTCTCGGGTGTGCGAAGGATCCACGGCGATAGTATGTTTGGGGAGAGGGCCTCGTTGTGTTTTAGTAAACATGTATATAGAGTAGGCTACTGTAAGGAGTGTTCCTGCCCCTGTAAGGATAATGGTTTCTGGTGCTCAGGTGAATAGGGAGGAGATAATTATAAGTTCTCCTAACAGATTAGGGAGTGGGGGGAGGGCAATATTTGCAAGGATTGTTAGGAATCATCAAGTAGTTATTACTGGCAGGGCTGCTTGGAATCCTCGGGTTAACAGAAGTATACGGCTGTGGGTGCGTTCGTAGGTGGTGTTAGCGAGACAGAAGAGGGCTGAGGAAGTAAGACCGTGTGCAATTATGAGTATAACAGCGCCTGAAAATCCTCAGGGTGTTTGGATTAAAATACCTGCTACAACAAGACCCATGTGGCCTACTGAGGAGTAGGCGATGAGTGCTTTTAGGTCCCCTTGTCGAAGGCAAATTGCACCAGTTATAACAACACCCCACAGGGCTACAATAATTAAGGGGTAGGTTAGTTCTGGGTTTAGAGGCTGAAGAACTATCATGATTCGTATCATGCCATAGCCTCCCAGTTTCAGTAGGACGGCAGCAAGAATTATTGACCCTGCTACTGGGGCTTCAACGTGTGCTTTAGGCAGTCATAGATGAACGCCGTATAGTGGTATTTTAACAAGGAATGCAATTAAACATGCTGCTCATCATAGTTTGTCTGTATATGATGTTAGTAGAATCGGGGGAGTGAATCGTAGGGTTAGGAGGGAGAGGGTTCCTGTTTTATACAAGAGAGTAAGAATTGCAACTAATAAGGGGAGAGAGCCTACCAGAGTGTAAAATAGGAAGTAGGCGCCGGCTTTTAGTCGCTCCTCTTGGTTTCCTCACCGTGTAATAATAATTAGGGTCGGAATAAGAGTAGCTTCAAATATTACATAAAACATTATGAGATCAGTAGCGCTAAATGACAGTAATAATAAAATTTGGAGGGAGACTAATAGGGTAATGTATATTCGTTGTCGATTTTCAGGTTCGGGGGCTATGTGGTGTTGGCTAGCAAGGATTATCAGGGGTAGAAGTCAGCAGGTTAAAGTTAGTAGGGGGGTTGAGAGTCAATCTGTTGCTAGGTAGGGTCCAACAAAAGATCAACATGTATCCATGGTATTAAAGAAAATTTTTAAACTGAATAAAAAAATAACTATGCTATAAGAAAATGACATTAATCAAAGTTGACGGAAGGGAACGACTCAAATAGCTAGGGTAAGAAAAATAGAAGGGATAACGATTATTAGCATTGTAGGAGATTGAAGTTTTTTAAGCGGTCGTTGCCGTGCGTACGGGAAGATGCAACTAGTAGCGCTAACCCAGCACTTGCTTCGGAGGCTGAAAAGGCCAGGAGGACCAGAGGTGTGATTGAGAAGTTAGTACAGTTAAGTTGGAGGGCCCATACAGATAGGGCAATGTAAAGGGATAGTATTATTCCTTCTAAGCATAGAAGAGCTGAGAGAATGTGTGTTCGGTTGGATGCCAGACCTGCCAAGCTTAGGAGGAAAGTGGAGGAGAAGGCAAAGTGGGTGGGAGTCATTAAGGCAATTATGGAGTTTAACCATAAGCTTTTGAGCCGAAATCAAAGGTTTTAATTTAAACTAACTGCCTATTCGGCCCACTCTAGTCCTCCCTGTAGTCATTCATAGACCAGGCCAAGAGTTAAAAGGGCTAAAATAGTCACTGCTCACACAAATGTTGTTTGAGGGGAAAGCAGTTGGTCCCCTCATGGGAGTGGCAGTAGAAGGGCAATTTCTAGGTCAAAAAGAAGGAAGAGAATAGCTACAAGAAAAAAGCGGAGGGAGAATGGAAGACGAGCTGTTCCCAGGGGGTCAAAGCCGCATTCGTAGGGAGATAATTTATCATAATAAAGGTTTGTTTGTGGGAGCCAGAAGGCTACGATAGCCAGGATTACGGATAAGGCTGTTGAGATAGCTAGTATGGAGAGGATGTAATTCATTATCTTTCCTTGGATTTTAACCAAGACTGGGTAATTGGAAGTCACTCGTACTAATTTTGGTACTAGAAAGATATGTAGACCCTCATCAGTAGATAGAAATATATAAGAACAATCAGACGACGTCTACGAAATGTCAGTACCAGGCTGCTGATTCGAATCCAAAGTGATGGTTCGATGTGAAGTGGTACTGAACTTGTCGTAACAGGCATACAGTTAGAAAGGTTGAGCCAATAATTACATGTAGTCCATGAAATCCTGTGGCTACAAAGAAGGTTGATCCGTAAACTCCGTCTGCAATTGTAAATGGGGCTTCATAGTATTCTATTGCTTGGAGCAGGGTGAAGTAGAAGCCCAGAAGAATAGTAAGGGTTAAAGACTGAATGGCCTCTTTACGGTTCCCTTCTATAATACTATGGTGCGCTCAGGTGACTGTTACACCAGAGGCTAACAGGACGGCGGTGTTTAGTAGTGGGACTTCAAATGGATTGAGTGTAGTAATTCCAGTGGGGGGCCAGCATCCCCCTAATTCAGGGGTAGGTGCGAGGCTTGAGTGATAAAAAGCTCAGAAAAAGCCTAAAAAGAAGAATACTTCTGAGGTGATAAAGAGGATTATTCCGTATCGCAGGCCTTTTTGGACAGGCGGAGTGTGGTGCCCTTGAAATGTTCCTTCTCGAATGATGTCACGTCATCATTGGTATATAGTTAGAAGGAGAAGAATAAGTCCTAAGGTTATTAGCAGTACAGAATGGGTGTGAAACCATATTGCTAAGCCGGAGGTCATAAGGAGGGCGGCCACTGCGCCTGTGAGGGGTCAGGGGCTAGGATCTACTATGTGATACGCATGTGTCTGATGTGTCATAAACATTCTCTTGCAGGTATAAACTTAAAAGAAGAACAAAAACATAGGCCTGGATTATAGCAACGGCTACTTCTAGTAGGGAGAGTAGAAGTAGGAGTACTGCAGTCAGGAAGGCTAGATGGGGCATTAGAGGGAGAAGGACAAATGTGGCCGTAGAAATGAGTTGAATGAGGAGGTGCCCCGCTGTAAGATTTGCTGTAAGTCGGACTCCGAGGGCCAAGGGTCGGATAAATAGGCTAATAGTTTCGATTAAAATCAACACCGGGATCAGGGCGGTGGGGGTGCCTTCTGGGAGAAGGTGACCTAGTGCATGTGTTAGTTGATTAAATACACCGATAAGAATAGTGGCAAGTCATAGGGGGACAGCAAATGCTATATTGAGGGATAGTTGGGTTGTAGGTGTGAAAGTATATGGGAGGAGGCCTAGTAGATTAAGCGATATTAGAAATACTATTAGGGAGGTGAGGATAAGGGCCCATTTATGGCCTCCTATATTTAGTGGTTGAAGAATCGGTTGTATAGAGCTAACAAGGGATCAACCGTGAAGGGCTAGCTGGCGGTTTTTGAGTCATCGGTTTGTTGACTGTGGAAGAAAGGTCCATGGCAGAAGTAACGCTAGGGCTACTAGGGGAATTCCTAAAAAATAAGGGCTTATAAATTGGTCGAAGAGGCTTAATGACATGTTTGGTTTATGTAGTAGTTTAGTTTTGGGATTTTTAGAGGTGTTTGTAGTTGATAATTAGAGGTCTAATATTTTATAACGGGTGGTTATCAGTGTCAGCCTCAGTCAAGAGTTTTAGAGTCTTGTGTATCTTGGGCATTTTGGGAGGTAGGCTCTGAAGGAAAGACGTATGTCAAAATTTTAGGGGTAATAAAGGCAAGAAAAATAAATCAGGAGAATACAAGGATTATAAGTCATGGGCTAGGGTCCAATTGAGGCATGTTCGCTAGGGGTGGTTGGGAGTCACCAATCTTTAGCTTAAAAGGCTAAGGCTTACACCCGATTTAGCTTCCTAACGAAGCGTTTTCAAGTGAAACAGCTGATCAGGTTTCAAAATTAATTAAGGGAACTGCTTCAACTACGATTGGTATAAAGCTGTGGTTTGCACCACAAATTTCAGAGCACTGTCCGTAGAATACTCCAGGTCGAGATGCAACAAAGGCCACTTGATTCAGGCGGCCAGGGACTGCGTCCATTTTAACCCCTAGAGAGGGGACTGCTCAGGAGTGGAGAACGTCTTCGGCGGAAACTAATACGCGGATTGGTGATTCAACGGGGACTACTATTCGGTGGTCTGTTTCAATTAGACGAAATTGCCCAGGGGCGAGGTCTTGTGTAGGGATTATGTAGGAGTCAAATTCAAGGGCTTCGTAATCTGTATACTCATAACTTCAGTATCATTGATGACCTACAGCTTTAACTGTTAGATGAGGGTCATTGATTTCGTCTATAATATAAAGAATTCGAAGTGATGGCAGAGCAATTATGATTAAAATTACGGCTGGTAAGATTGTTCAAATAATTTCAACTTCTTGTGAGTCTAAAATAAAGCTGTTGGTTAATTTAGTTGAAACCATGGCTACAATTACATAAAGGACAAAAGTACTAATTAGAAAAATAATTATTAGTGCATGATCGTGAAAATGGAGGAGTTCTTCCATAAGGGGTGAAGCTGCGTCTTGGAATCCTAGTTGAGAGGGGTATGCCATACTTAAAACGCGTGGGAGTTCCACCCACAATTTCACCTTGACAAGGTGATGCAATGGTAATTTTACTAGCGTCTTAAATAGAAGGAAGTGACAGAACGGTAATGTGGTTGGCTTGAAACCAGCTTACGGGGGTTCAATTCCTCCCTTCCTCGTTAATGGATTTTAGGGAGCAGCGAAGTTCGTTGAACAATAACGAATGCAGGTTCCTCGAAGGTGTGGTATGGTGGAGGGCATCCATGAAGTCACTCTACGTTTGTTGAAGTTATTTCTACTGTCATAACTTCTCGTTTAGTGACAAATGCTTCTCAGATAATGTATAGGAACATAATTACTGCTACTAGGGAGATGAGTGAGCCTATTGAGGAAATAGTATTTCAGAGTGTGTAAGCATCTGGATAGTCAGAGTATCGTCGAGGTATTCCGGCTAAGCCTAGGAAATGTTGGGGGAAGAAGGTGAGGTTAACTCCCACAAATATTACTCCAAAGTGAATTTTTGTTCATGTTTCATGGAGGGTATAGCCAGAAAATAGAGGGAATCAGTGCACAAAGCCTCCTATAATAGCAAAGACTGCTCCTATTGATAGGACGTAATGGAAGTGGGCTACTACATAATATGTGTCGTGAAGAACAATATCTAAGGAAGAGTTGGCTAAGACAATCCCTGTCAGTCCTCCCACTGTAAATAGGAAAATAAAGCCTAGAGCTCAGAGGAGAGGTGTCTCTCATTTCACAGATCCCCCGTGAAGCGTTGCTAATCAACTAAAGACTTTTACGCCCGTTGGGATAGCAATAATTATTGTTGCAGACGTAAAATATGCCCGAGTGTCTACATCCATTCCAACGGTAAACATGTGATGGGCTCAGACAATAAAGCCCAGCAGGCCGATAGCCATCATGGCTCAGACCATTCCTATGTAACCGAAAGGCTCTTTTTTACCTGCATAAAAGGCAACGATATGGGAGATTATACCGAAGCCAGGAAGAATCAGAATATAGACTTCTGGATGCCCGAAGAATCAGAAGAGATGTTGGTACAGAATTGGATCACCCCCTCCTGCAGGGTCGAAGAAAGAGGTGTTTAAGTTTCGGTCTGTCAGGAGCATAGTGATACCAGCAGCAAGAACTGGTAAAGATAGAAGAAGAAGTACAGCTGTAATAAGAACTGCTCATACAAACAGAGGGGTCTGGTACTGAGAAATGGCGGGGGGTTTCATGTTGATGATAGTTGTAATGAAGTTAATAGCACCTAAAATCGAGGAAACTCCAGCTAGATGAAGAGAAAAGATAGTAAGGTCGACAGATGCCCCAGCATGTGCCAGGTTGCTGGCAAGAGGCGGGTAAACAGTTCATCCTGTACCAGCCCCTGCTTCTACTGCAGAGGATGCTAGAAGGAGAAGAAACGAAGGAGGGAGAAGCCAGAAGCTTATATTATTTATTCGTGGGAATGCTATATCTGGTGCTCCAATCATTAATGGGATTAGTCAATTTCCAAACCCACCAATCATAATTGGCATCACTATAAAGAAAATTATTACGAAAGCGTGTGCCGTAACAATTACATTGTAAATCTGATCGTCCCCCAGAAGAGCCCCAGGCTGACTGAGTTCTGCTCGGATAAGAAGGCTTAGGGCAGTTCCGACCATTCCAGCTCAGGCACCAAATACTAGGTAGAGAGTGCCAATGTCTTTATGGTTAGTAGAGAAGAATCAACGTGTAATTATCACAGGTAGGATGGCTGAGTAAGCGGTGGATTGTAGCCCCATATACAGAGGTTTGAGCCCTCTTCCTATCAAGCTCCGGGGTGTAATCACGTAAGATTGCAAATCTTAAGAAGCAAGCTAACTACTTGCCGGGGCTTTACCCGCCTTTTTTTTGTTTAGGCGGGGAAAGTAGATGGAAGCTCACTGGTTTGAGCGTTTAGCTGTTAACTAAAAAGATGTAGGATCGAGGCCTACCCATCTAGTAAGGCTTTAGCTTAATAAAAGTATCTGCGTTGCATGCAGGAGATGTAGGTTAATATCCCGCAAGTCTTATCAGGGACTGGGAGATTTTCACTCCCGCTTAGGGCTTTGAAGGTCCTTGGTCTTAGTGCTATCCTAAGTCTCTTAGAGTCATCAACACAGCGTCCATAGCGTGGGGGTAATAGGGAGGAGGAGGATTGACGCAGTAGTCACGATGGCGAGAGGTATTGTAATTTGTGTGCAGATAAAACGTCATGAGGCGGTTCCGATGAGGTTGTTTGGGGATATTGTTAGAGTTATAGTGTATGTTAGGCGGAGATAATAGTATAGGCTGAGGAGAGAGAATAGGGCTGCTGAGGTGGCTGCTGGGGCTATTCCATTTTTAGATATTTCTTGGAGTATAAGTCATTTAGGTATAAATCCTGTTAATGGTGGGAGGCCGCCGAGAGAGAGGAGGACTAGGGGGATTAAAGCTATCATGGCTGGGGTTTTTGATGGAGTAATGGCGAGTATATTAATAGTTGTAGCTGAATTAAGTTTAAAAATAAGAAATGTTGAAGTTGTCAAGGTGAGGTAAGTGAGAAGAGCAAGGAGTGTGAGGGAAGGATCTAGGGGAAGTACTAGAACTATTCATCCGAGGTGGGCGATTGAGGAGTAGGCGAGGATTTTTCGTACTTGAGTGTGGTTTAGTCCCCCTCAGCCTCCTACGATAATTGAAAGAACTCCTAGGGCAGCAAGAATTGTGGGATGTACTGGTTGAATCTGAAGGAGAAGTGCAAATGGGGCTAGTTTTTGTCATGTAGACAAAATAAGTCCTACCGTTAGGTCTAGGCCTTGAAGTACTTCTGGGAGTCATATGTGAAAGGGGGCTAGTCCAATTTTAAGAGCTAAAGCTATAGTTATTATTGTTATCGGGAGGCTATGGATTGTTTGTTGAATCCCTCATTGTCCTGTAATTCAGGCATTTGTCAAAGCGGCAAACAAAAGTATGGCTGCTCCGGCGGTTTGAATAAGGAAATATTTAACGGTAGCTTCGGTTGCTCGGGGGTGGTAGCGTATAGATATTAATGGCAAAAAAGAGAGGGCATTAATTTCTAATCCTATTCAGGCTATTAGCCAGTGGTCACTGGTAAAAGTAATTGTGGTTCCTATTCCTATGCTGAATAGTAGAATGGCTAGGATGAAGGGACTCATATTAGTAAAGGAAGGATTTTAACCGTCATATTTGGGGTATGGGCCCAAGAGCTTAATATTAGCTGACTTTACTAGAAAATAGTGTAGTGGAAGCACTAAGAGTTTTGATCTCTTCAGGTAGGGTTCAATTCCCTTTTTTCTAAGATGAGGAGGCGGAAGGGTTCTAGCCTTCATGATTCACTCTATCAAAGTGACCCTTTAAATTCAGGCACGCTTCCTTTTATCGGTGAGGGGGCAAACCCGCAAGCGTAGTTGGGAGTGCCAGGTGTCAGATTACTAGTGCAAGAGTAAGAGGGAGGAAGTTTTTTCAAATAAGGTGCATAAGTTGATCGTAGCGGAATCGAGGGTAGGAGGCCCGGACTCATAGGAATGTGGAGGAGAGGAAGGTTGTTTTAGTCATTGTGATAGGAGTTGCGTAAGTAGATGGTGAAGTTCCGATAAAGATGACAGATGAGAGGGTGTTTAAGAACAGAATATTTGAATATTCTGCTAGAAAAAATATTGCAAAAGATCCTCCTGCATATTCAACATTAAACCCTGAGACTAGTTCTGATTCTCCTTCAGTCAGGTCAAAAGGGGCTCGGTTTGTTTCTGCTAGTGAGGAGACAAACCATATCATAGCGAGGGGTCATAAGGGTAGAAGTAGTCAAATTTTTTCTTGAGCTTCAATGTATGTCAGTAAAGCAAAACTTCCGGTGAAGAGTACAGTACTTAGAAGGATTAGTCCTAAACTCACTTCATAGGAGATGGTTTGGGCAACGGCTCGAAGTGCTCCAATTAGGGCGTATTTTGAATTTGAGGCTCAGCCGGATCCTAAGATGGAGTAAACCGCAAGGCTGGAGATAGCAAGAATGAACAAGAGTCCAAGGTTGAGGTCTGCTATTGGAGAGGGGAGAGGCATTGGGGTTCATAAGACTAGGGCTAGAGTTAGGGCGAGTACAGGGGTTGTTAAGAAAAGGAATGGAGAGGAGGTAGCAGGGCGAACAACTTCTTTTATAAATAGCTTAAGTCCATCTGCGATTGGTTGGAATAGGCCAAATGGGCCAACGATGTTAGGGCCTTTTCGTAGTTGTATGTAGGCCAAAACTTTTCGTTCCAAAAGTGTAAAGATAGCAACGGCTAGCAGAATAAAGGCGGCGTTGATAAGGGATGTGAGAAGGCTTGGAAAGATTTGGTTGTTCACTGTTAAGGAGGGGATTTGAACCCCTGTGCAAAGGGCTTAGGTCTTTTGCAGTAGCCAGGCTCTGCCATCTTAACGCACTATTATCTTTAGGGGAAAAATGTGTGTATACAAATATGTATGTGTATGCTTTTTTGTTTATTTAAGTTAGTTTCATTAGTTAAAAGCAAGGCGTGCTGGAGGCATAGGCCTTTTCTTTTCGGTCCTTTCGTACTAGAAAAGAATATGTCATAGATAGAAACTGACCTGGATTACTCCGGTCTGAACTCAGATCACGTAAGACTTTAATCGTTGAACAAACGAACCCTTAATAGCGGTTGCACCATTAGGATGTCTTGATCCAACATCGAGGTCGTAAACCCCCTTGGCGATAGGGACTCTTAAAGGGGATTGCGCTGTTATCCCTAGGGTAACTTGGTCCGTTGATCGGCTCTGCCGGATCTCAAGGTCAGAGATTCTGTGCATTAGAGCTGTGGCTCGTAGCTATGGAAGTAATTAAGGGGTACTTCTGGTCCACGTGGGGGATTTTTTCTTCCCCGTGGTCGCCCCAACCGAAGACAGGGGACAGGGTTCAATAGTTATTACTTCATTTAGCGGGAGTAGTTGAAATGATCTGTCGTAAAGTCTAAAGCTCCATAGGGTCTTCTCGTCTTATGTGTGGATTCCCGCTTCTGCACGGGAAGTTCAATTTCATTGACTGAGAAAAGGAGACAGTTAAGCCCTCGTTATGCCATTCATACAGGTCCTCATTTAAGGGACAAGTGATTGCGCTACCTTCGCGCGGTCAAAATACCGCGGCCGTTGAACTTAGGGGTCACTGGGCAGGCGGGACCTCTTATACAGGATTAGCAAGAGGCGATGTTTTTGGTAAACAGGCGAGGCTTAGGTGTTTTGCCGAGTTCCTTCTTTTCTTTTTAGTCTTTCTTTTGGAGTACACCAGTGTAGGGTTAACGGTGATATCTTGAATAATTTTCTTGTTGGTTATTTATTATTCAGTGCCCGCTGTTGTTTGGGCCCGTTAAGTTTCGGTGGAGGGTCCGTTCCGATTTACACATGTACAAAAGAGAGAGGTGGAATTCTTCTCTGATTACTCATTTTAGCATAATCTCTTCCATGGTTCTATGGAATGGCTTGATAGGGGGGAGAGGGTTTAGATTTGTTATCGGAATTGGGGGTGGAGGATATATTGGAGCTTTAACGCTTTCTAATGGGATGGCTGCTTTTAGGCCCACCCAAATATAGGCACCTTAAGTATTATGATCTTTACCCTTCTGGAAAAGTTGTATTTTATGTCAAAGGGGCTGTACCTCCTTTGACTAACTCTCTTATTTTCTTTTATCTTGCGGGGCCTGAGTAACGGGCTGAAGTGAAGGGAAGAAATACAAGAGGCAGAACTTTTATTCGTTTCTCAAGCAACCAGCTATAACCAAGTTCGGTTGGTTTGTCACCGCTACTCAAAGGTCTTCCCACATCTTTTGCCACAGAGACGGGTTAACCCTTATTTTAGGTTGCCTTGGAGTAGCTCACTTGGTTTCGGGGGGCCGAACTAAAATTCTTTTCGCTCGGGAATACTTGCTAAATCATGATGCAAAAGGTACGAGGTGGAATCTCTGCTTTTTTTGGCTTTACTGGGTTATTTCATTTCTCTTTCAGCGTTCCCTTGCGGTACTTTTTCTATTGCTCTGAGTTCCTTTTCTGTCGCCCATACTTAGGGGGAAAAATGGTTTGGCCTCTTATTTTAGTGTGTTAGGGGTTAAAAATAAGGGAGGAGGAGGTTGAATTTGAAGAGGAGGCTAGCTAGTAGGTGTCAGGTCGGTCTGATTTGCACAGACAACTTCTCGGTGTAAAAGAGCTGCTTTGCTGTTTTAGCTACGTCCTGCTAAGCCAAGTGCACCTTCCGGTACACTTACCATGTTACGACTTGCCTCCCCTTATTTTTTAAATGTTATTAAATAAATAAGGAATTTGTTTTTAGGGGAGAGTGACGGGCGGTGTGTGCATGCTTTAGTGCCTGTTTCAATTAAATACTCTTTTTTAATTTACTGCTAAATCCTCCTTCATGATAAATGTTTCAATTTATAATTCGTAGTTCCCTATAGAGGGAATGTAGCCCATTTCTAGCCCTCTCATACGCTACACCTCGACCTGACGTTTTGGGCCATGCTAATTTTGCTTACTGTTGATCCCTCACAGGGTGAGCTGACGACGGCGGTATATAGGCGGTTTGGGCTAGAGAGGGTAAGGTAAAACGGGGGGTATCGGTTCAAGAACAGGCTCCTCTAGATGGATTTTAAGCGCCGCCAAGTCCTTTGGGTTTTAAGCTAGTGCTTGTAGTACCCAGGCGAGATGATGTGTAGGAAAGAATGTCAAATTTTAGGGCTGAGCATAATGGGGTATCTAATCCCAGTTTGTTTCTCAGCTTTCGTGGGGTCAGGTTTTTAAAGCCACTTTCGTAGTTGGGCTTCGTCTCTCCGAGAACGTATTACAGTTTTGGAGGTATTCGGCTTTAGTATAGTTAGATTAACTTAACCACCCTTTACGCCGAGAACTATCAACTTGGGCCTTTCGTATAACCGCGGTGGCTGGCACGAATTTAACCGGCCCTAGTAGCTGTAACTAAGTCAAGTTTTCACTCATAGCTTAATGTTTATTACTGCTGGTTTCCCTTGAGGGTGTGGCAGAGCAAGGTGTCGTGGGCGATACATGGGTGTGCCTGATACCAGTTCCTTGTTTCCGGGTGGGAAACTGTAGGGCATTCTCACAGGGGTGCGGATACTTGCATGTATAATTTTAGCTAGGGCTGATAGAAAGGCTAGGACCAAACCTTTGTGCTTTCGGGGCCGATTTAAGGACCATCTTACCATCTTCAGCGGTATGCTTTAATTTGAGCTACGTAAGC